TTTGGGGTTCGAAAAACGAATAAAAATATAAAATGAAAATAAAGAAAGTAAGTAAATTAAAGGAAGAGCTTTCCCCTTTTTCAGGGCCCCCCTCGGGGGTCGTGGAATGCTTTTCTTCTCCTATTATTCCATATGGAATACAATGACTTAAAATAAGAGGGAAAAGGGAATATTCGACTGTTTGCTCCAAAAAAAGGATTAAATCTTATTGAAAAAGAAAAAATCCGAAATAGAAAGAACTTTTTACTTTACTTAACTGACAGATTCCACAACAAATCTCTTGATTCGGAATTAGGAACTCATGTCCCACCCAATGAATCCATTTTCTTTTACACTTCTGTATCTCACTCTATCTTGTTTTTTAGTATTATCTAAAATAACCGATGAATTTTGAATTTTTTCTAACTTAGGTAAGTGCTTTACCAACATATGTAGTGTAGTAAAAAAATAAATGGAATTTAACCCCTTCATGCTTACTATAACTAGTTATTTCGGTTTTCTACTGGCTGCTTTAACTATAACCCCAGCTCTATTTATTGGCTTGAACAAGATACGTCTTATTTGAAATGAATTGAATGAATAAGTCAGAAAAGAAAAATCTTTCTTTTGGATTCCTCGTATTCTACGACCCTTTTCCACACTAATTACCAATTCTTTTTTGGTCATTGAGATTCGTGGATAATTTAGACTATTATTTAGAGATAGATCGTACCTCTTTTTTTTATCCCCTCGAACAAATCGAAATGATTGAAGTTTTTCTATTTGGAATCGTCTTAGGCCTAATTCCTATTACTTTAGCGGGATTATTCGTGACTGCGTATTTGCAATACAGGCGTGGGGATCAGTTGGATCTTTGATTGAGTAATATTTCTTTTTTGATTGACCTCCTCCAGACTAAAGAGGAGGTCAAATTGGAGTTGCAATTCAACTTTGTTTTTTTAAGTTATTTTACTCTGTTTCGACATAAGATAGAGGGAATCACGCTCTGTAGGATTTGAACCTACGACATCGGGTTTTGGAGACCCGCGTTCTACCAAACTGAACTAAGAGCGCTTGCAAAAAGAAAATCCTTTTCTACTCCTAACGTGTCTCACGTACGTATAGTATCCAAAAATTAAAGTTATACCCACTTTAATTGATCTCCCCCCTACTGCTCATCGCTACTGCTCATAAAGAAGAGAGAAGTAATAGGTAGGGATGACAGGATTTGAACCTGTGACATTTTGTACCCAAAACAAACGCGCTACCAAGCTGCGCTACATCCCTTTTCCAAATTGTTGTACAATGCCATTGTACACAATTTCTTTCTTGTTTTCCACATGGTAATTTTCTTCTATTTCTCCATCTATATAGAACTTTCTTGTCATTTTTTGTTTTTGGTCTCATATAATCAAGGAAGGGTATACATCTAAAATCCAGTCCAATTTCCCCTATAAAAGAAAGATTACTATTCCTTAGTAATGTATAGGAAGAAGGGAAGGGATCGTTTTTTTCTTTTTTAGGGATAGGAAAATCTCGTCTATATGGTTTATTCTATATATATAGAATATTGATTTTGTTTTTTAGTTAGAAATTTCGCCTAAACAAAAGAAATACAAACGATCGTGGGCAAGAGTATCTGATCATATATGTATTCCAATAAGAAAGGAGGATTTTCAATGCGGGATATAAAAACATATCTTTCTGTAGCACCCGTGCTAAGTACTCTATGGTTTGGAGCTTTAGCAGGTTTATTGATAGAAATTAATCGTTTATTCCCAGATGCTTTGTCGTTCCCTTTTTTTTAATTCTAGTTATTCCTATGCCAGAGATAGAATTCTTCGTGACATGACGAAAATTTTTCCTTTTTTAATTCTTTTTTAGTATACGAAGTAAAAAGAAAGAAAAGATGAATTGGGTTGAACCTCAGAGTAATGAAAAGTTCGGTAAATCTCATTTTGGAAAAAAGAAATTTAATTAAAATAAAAGCGGTTTCCAAGCTAAGTCAAGCCTCACAAATCAGAGCATAGAAAGAGGTTGGCTTACTATTTAAATTAAATGAATGAAAGGATTTCGAAGCAAAATCCTTCCTAATTTGACAAGGATTGTATTCTTTAATTATTTTTCTATTTTTTATTACTTAATTTACAAATTTCAAAAATTTTTTATTCTATTGGATTGCATTCGTTAGAGAATTTGAAGAATTACAACAAATTTTATTCTTTTTCTTCCGATCCTATCCTAAATAGAAGAATAAAAGAATAGGTATAAGAATAAAGTGAAGTCGATCCAAAAAGGAAAGGAGGTTCATGGCCAAGGGCAAAGATGTTAGAATCAGAGTTATTTTGGAATGTATCAGTTGTGTTCGAAAAGGTGCCAATAAGCAATCGACGGGGATTTCTAGATATAGTACTCAAAAGAATCGTCAGAATACACCCGGACAATTAGAATTACGAAAATTTTGTCGTTATTGTCGCAAGCATACGACTCATAACGAAATAAAGAAATAGGAACATCGTGTGTTAGATTTTTCCAAAGAACAGAAAGAGTAAAAACTTATTATTTAATATATAGAACATAGATAGAATACAAAATACAAATCAACTAATCTGATTTTAGGTAGATATTATTTCATATGTATAGAAGCTTTTTATTTTATTTTTCTATTTTATATATAGTATATGAATCAAATAATATATGGACCAAAGAAAGACTACTTCTTCTGGATCCAAAATTACTAAAATAAAGAAATCCATTTTTTATTTTATTTTTTCAATTTTTAAATAAGGAATAAAGCATGTATATATCTAAACAACTTTTTCGTAAATCTAAGCAACCCTTTCGTAAATCAAAACAAATTTTTCAAAAATCCAAGCAAACTTTTCGTAAATTCAAACAACCTTTTCGTAAATCCAAACAACCTTTTCGCAGGCGTTCTCGAATTGGCCCGGGGGATCGAATTGATTATAGAAACATGAGTTTAATTAATCGATTTATTAGTGAACAGGGAAAAATATTATCCAGACGAATAAATAGACTAACCTTGAAACAACAACGATTAATTACTCTTGCTATAAAACAGGCTCGTATTTTATCTTTCTTACCATTTCGTAACTATGAGAATGAGAAGCAATTTCAAGGCCAGTCAATTTCAATAATTACAGGTCCTAGACACAGAAAAAATAGACATATTCCTCAATTAACACAAAAGTTCAATTCCAATCGAAACTTAAGAAACTCCAACCAGAATTTAAGAACCAACAATCGAAACCTAAGTTCCGATTGTTGATGTTTTATTCGAAAGAAAAGGTCAGACTCATATATAAAGAAAGTACCCCTGTTTTGATTCTTTTGTTTGTTATAAGAAAGAAAAAAGGGGAAAAAGAAATAGTTTTTTTATTTATTGCAACATGCTCGTTGATTCCTACCGCTTAATCTTAATTTATTGTATCTTCCCGGAGTTCCCTCTCCGGGAATTCGGTTTTAATTATTTCTGTATATTACTTTTTATCCCTTTAATTGATGGTCTTTATTTTATTGGAAATCGTGTAAAGATTGTTTGGATTTGATACAGCTACTTGTGCAAGTATTTTACGATTAAGAATCAATTCTTTCTTGTACAGATTGTGTATTAATTTACTATAACTATCGAAAACTTTATATATCCGTGTTGCTGCGTTTATCCGAGTGATCCACAAACGCCGAAAATCCCCCTTTTGCCTGCCTCTATCTCGATGAGAAGAAACAAAAGCTCTTCTTACTTGTTGAGTAATCATTCGATTAAGTCTTAAATGGGCCCCTCTAAAGTTTGAAGCAAATGAACGCATTTTTGTTCGTCGTCTCCGAGCTACATATCCTCGTGGAACTCTGGTCATTGAATCGAATTAACCTTAATTAATAACTAATGGTTTCTCTTTTTTTAACCGCCTTTTTTCCCATTAATAACAAAACGGATTATTCCGATATATAAAATATGAATTCCAATGGCTTTTGCTACTATAACTTTCCCAACCACAATTTTTTATTCTATTCCCTTCAGTTATTTCGCATAGAAATAACAAATTCTAACGATACTAAAAAACAGTGGATTCCATCGTTTCTATGGTTCCCTTTTAAACGGTGAGGCCCTCTCTATACACCGGAGCCTTTTCTTTCATCAAAAGGTATTGTGAACTTGTATAGTTCACATTCTTTGGCTCTACCTATCCATTATAGAGTAAATAGCTCTTTTCACAATAAGAGTTATTCATACAGTGACGGTATTTAATTATGAAAGTTGGCTAAGTAGCTGACCCTTTAGTCCGTTCTTTTAAGATAAAAGAGCATAAGACTTTTTCTTTTTATTACTATTTCCTCCGCTTAATGGATAACCTTTTGCTACCAATGGGGGAATTGCTTCTTCCAAATCCAATCTAGATGATTGGATTTGCACCAAAGGAAACCATAAATTCCATATACCATAGAAATCTAGGATAGAACTTCTTTATCCGATTCATTGGTACCGATCATGGATACTTCAAAAATTGTCTTCGTTGTTTGAACTTATGATCTGAACGAGTCACACATACACCCTAGCACATGTTCCTCGACGCTGAGGACATCCTTTAAGCGCGGGCGTTTTTCTAGCATTTCGTATTGGCTGTCTTGCATTTCTAATAAGTTGTTTAATCGTGGGCATGTCGTATGTATATAGAAAAAAAGATTGGTTTAGATCGATCTTAACCTGACGATTTATCATCATGAAGTATTTCTAGTTTCTAGAAAATCACATAAAAGCTGAATTTAGGTTTGAAATAAATTTACAAGAAATCCAGCCATTACCAATCCTTAAACATTTCTGGAAACCATACTGGATCAGTATCGCAGTGCTCGTCAATCATTTCATCCCCTACAATATCGACAAGTCCATAAGCTTTGGCTTCGTCTGCTGACATAAAAACATCCCTTTCCATGTCTTCGGATATAACCCAAAAAGGCTTGCCTGTTCTTAGTGCATAAACCCTTGTTATCATTTCCCGAACTTTGTGTAACTCTTCAACTTCTAGTAAAAATTCAGGTGTCCTTGCCCGATAATAAGCACTAGCGGGTTGGTGAAGCATAATCCTAGCGTGAGGGAATGCTATACGCTTGGTGGGTTCTCCTCCAAGCAGAATGAAGGAGGCCATGGACGCAGCTATTCCGAGGCATATTGTATATATATCTGGTGTCACCGTTTGCATCGTATCAAAAATAGCCATTCCTGAGATTAGCCACCCGCCGGGAGAGTTTATAAACAAAAAAATATCGCTAATTCCATCTTCTATACTGAGATATACCATGAGACCTGTAATATGATTCGTGATCTCGCAACGAATCTCTTGACCTAAAAAAAGTGTCCTTTCTCGATACATAACATTGTATAAGTCAACCCAAGTCGCTTCTTCATCTCCGGGAATCCGGTAAGGTACTTTTGGAACACCAATGGGCATAATAGATTAATATTATTAAATTTAAGTAAGAAAACTACACTTTAATATGGAAACGTAAGAATGAAAGAGAAAGAAAGAATCCGCAGTTTATTATCTTCATTTTTTTCTTATTCTATAAGAATACTATAGATTCTATTAATACATAGATTGAAAGATTATACATATAAGGAAGGTAAGACAGGTTGAATAAAGAAAAAGGAGTCTGCGATTTGAATGATAAACAAAGAGGGATTAGGTATTCTTCGTTTTTCCAAATAGCCCAAGCTACCCATTGCATATTGCCACTTATCGAGTATAGAATAGATCTGCTTCTCTTTCTTCTTACGAACAGAATTGGCTTCTTATTTTTAATGGAATGAAATAAATATTCACGCTTTCTGACACAGAATCCCCTAGAAGGGTTAGGTACATAGGATATGGATAGTCTTTTCCAATGTGATAAAATAAAGCGACATCGTGTCTATTTTTCTTTGCTAAGGGGGTATTTCCATGGGTTTGCCTTGGTATCGTGTTCATACTGTCGTATTGAATGATCCGGGTCGATTGCTTGCGGTGCATATAATGCACACAGCTCTAGTTTCTGGTTGGGCCGGCTCGATGGCTTTATACGAATTAGCGGTTTTTGATCCCTCTGATCCTGTTCTGGATCCAATGTGGAGACAAGGTATGTTCGTCATCCCCTTCATGACTCGTTTAGGAATAACCAATTCGTGGGGTGGTTGGAGTATTTCAGGAGGAACTGTAACGAATCCAGGTATTTGGAGTTATGAAGGTGTGGCAGGTGCGCATATTGTGTTTTCTGGATTGTGTTTCTTGGCAGCTATCTGGCATTGGGTTTATTGGGACCTAGAAATATTCTGTGATGAGCGGACGGGAAAACCCTCTTTGGATTTGCCCAAGATCTTTGGAATTCATTTATTTCTTGCAGGGGTGGCTTGTTTTGGCTTTGGTGCATTTCATGTAACGGGTTTGTATGGTCCCGGGATATGGGTGTCCGATCCTTATGGACTAACTGGAAAAGTACAAGCTGTAAATCCTGCGTGGGGTGCGGAAGGTTTTGACCCTTTCGTTCCGGGAGGAATAGCTTCGCATCATATTGCTGCGGGTACTTTGGGCATATTAGCGGGCTTATTCCATCTTAGTGTCCGTCCGCCTCAACGTCTATACAAAGGATTACGTATGGGCAATATTGAAACTGTACTTTCCAGTAGTATCGCTGCTGTTTTTTTTGCAGCTTTCGTAGTTGCCGGAACTATGTGGTATGGATCGGCAACTACCCCAATCGAATTATTTGGGCCTACTCGTTATCAGTGGGATCAGGGATATTTTCAGCAAGAAATATATCGAAGAGTTAGCGATGGGTTAGCCGAAAATCTTAGTTTATCAGAAGCTTGGTCTAAAATTCCCGAAAAATTAGCCTTTTATGATTATATTGGTAATAATCCGGCAAAGGGGGGATTATTCAGAGCAGGCTCAATGGACAGTGGGGATGGAATAGCTGTTGGATGGTTAGGACATCCCGTCTTTAGAGATAAAGAAGGACGCGAGCTTTTTGTACGTCGTATGCCTACTTTTTTTGAAACATTTCCGGTAGTTTTGGTAGATGAAGAGGGAATTGTGAGAGCGGACGTTCCTTTTAGAAGAGCAGAATCCAAATATAGCGTTGAACAAGTAGGCGTAACGGTGGAGTTCTATGGTGGCGAACTTAATGGAGTAAGTTATTCTGATCCTGCTACTGTAAAAAAATATGCGAGGCGTGCCCAATTAGGGGAAATTTTTGAATTAGATCGAGCTACTTTGAAATCGGATGGTGTTTTTCGCAGCAGTCCAAGGGGTTGGTTCACTTTTGGTCATGCTACCTTTGCTTTGCTCTTCTTTTTCGGACACATTTGGCATGGCGCTCGAACCTTGTTCCGAGACGTTTTTGCTGGTATTGATCCAGATTTGGATGCTCAAGTGGAATTTGGAACATTCCAAAAAGTTGGAGATCCAACTACAAGGAGGCAGGCAGTCTGATACCACATTGCTACGGTATCTTTCACCTATCTTTTTTGATTTGACATGGGAAAATCTCCTGTCCTTTCTTTGACTCTTTTTTTATATGGGAAATGATCCCAAATGACAAGTGAATAGGTGTGGAAGTTATAATTGTAAATAAACCACGATCGAATCTATGGAAGCATTGGTTTATACGTTCCTTTTAGTTTCAACTTTAGGGATAATTTTTTTCGCTATCTTCTTCCGAGAACCTCCTAAGGTTCCGACTAAAAAATGAAATAATTTAATTGAAGTAAGAAGTCTCCCCATCTGGGAGACTTCTTACTTCAATTAGTCCCCATGTTCTTCGAATGGATCTCTTAATTGTTGAGAGGGTTGCCCAAACGCGGTATATAAGGCATACCCAGTAAAGCTTACAAGTAAACCAGATATGGAGATGGCGACTAAAGTTGCTGTTTCCATTTTTATAGAATTTCAAGATTACAGTGGATCCATGAAAAGATCGTGTATTTACAACTACAACGGAATAGTATACAAAGTCAACACCAATGATTAAATAGAATTTATGGCTACACAAACCGTTGAAGAGAGTTCTAGGCCTAGGCCAAAACGAACTGGCGCAGGTAGTTTATTGAAACCCTTGAATTCGGAGTATGGGAAAGTCGCTCCGGGTTGGGGGACTACTCCTTTTATGGGGGTCACAATGGCTTTATTTGCGATATTCCTATCTATCATTTTAGAAATTTATAATTCTTCTGTTTTACTAGACGGAATTTTAATGAATTAGGTTTCTACTAACTAAAACTATGAAGTCATAGTTTTTCCATCCAAAAAAAGGTCTTTCTACTTTAAGCTCCACTTTTCTAGACATTCTGGTAGTTCGACTGTGGATTTTTTTGTTTTGGTATCTCTGGAATATGAGTGTGTGACTTGTTAGAATTGATCCTATTGATAATACATAGAAAGGTCCTGTTATCTCTATCAAGATGATTCTAATTCGTCGGATATTATTTATTCTAGTATCTGGAACACGAAATACATAGAGTGGATCAAGAAAAAAAAATGGAACTATGATTCATACTCACTATTTAGACCTCGCAACCAGACTGAAAAAAAAAATTCAAGTAGTTCTTAATAAAAAAAGAAATTTTCTTTCTTCCAATTTTGTTTGCCCAAAAGACAACTTTTTTCTTTCGATTTTGTCGAGTCATTACATCGATTCAATAAATGATCATCAAGCGGTTCTGATTCGAAGAACCCTTGCCTTTTGTTTAGCTTGAAATTCAATCATCGTGGCTCTAGTATGAATCTAAGGTTTTAATTGAACTGATTCATAGGATCGCAACAAGATAATTTCTATCAGAAAACCACTATTTTATATATATATTTTATATATATATTTTTTTTTTATATTTTATTTTACTAGTAAAATAAAATATAAAAAAAAAAATATAGAGAAGAGAAAAGTCAAGAGGCCTCTAATGATCAACATAAGGGAAAGAAAGACAGATGAGCCAACTTGAGATTTTTTGGCATTATCATCACAAAGAAGAAATTTTGGATTTTTCTTATTTCATATCTTCAAGGCAAATTAATCCAATCCCGTGGCTGATGAAGTTTTGAACCTTTTTTCTAATATCCGTTGAAAATTTGTGTGTTTCTGCTTGAGCCGTACGAGATGAAATTTTCATATACGGCTCTCGGAGGGGGAGTCGGGCTAGTTACCTATCTCAATAAAGTATATGATTGGTTTGAAGAACGTCTTGAGATTCAGGCAATTGCGGATGATATAACTAGTAAATACGTTCCTCCTCATGTCAACATATTTTATTGTTTAGGGGGAATTACACTTACTTGTTTTCTAGTACAAGTCGCTACTGGTTTTGCTATGACTTTTTATTACCGACCAACCGTTACGGAGGCTTTTTCTTCCGTTCAATATATAATGACGGAGGCCAACTTTGGTTGGTTAATCCGATCAGTTCATCGATGGTCAGCAAGTATGATGGTTCTAATGATGATCCTGCACGTATTTCGCGTGTATCTCACAGGTGGATTTAAAAAACCCCGTGAATTAACTTGGGTCACAGGTGTGGTTTTGGCTGTATTAACTGCATCATTTGGCGTAACCGGTTATTCTTTGCCTTGGGATCAAATTGGTTATTGGGCAGTCAAAATTGTGACAGGTGTACCTGAAGCGATTCCGGTAATAGGATCCCCTTTAGTAGAGTTATTACGCGGAAGTGCTAGTGTGGGCCAATCCACTTTGACTCGTTTTTATAGTTTACACACCTTTGTACTACCTCTGCTTACCGCCGTATTTATGTTAATGCACTTTCCAATGATACGTAAGCAAGGTATTTCGGGTCCTTTATAGGGAATACATATCATAGAGAATTCTAATTCTCATATATCATACCGGGTAGGTTGTGGTATTTCATTGCTACAAACATGGGTTATTGTAAAATAAGACATGTCATTTGGATACTTCTCTTCAACTCTGAAGTATTTTGATACAATACAAATAGTTGAAGTTAATTTTACGAAAGAAAATAAGGCGGATTATGGGAGTGTGTGACTTGAATTATTGATTTGGCCATGCAGATAGAGAATTGGATCTGCCACATTAGATTTCACGACCAAAAGTGTCTCCGCACCCAATCAACGCGTAAATCCCTTATCTAGGAAGGATAGGCTGGTTCACTCGAGGAGAATTTTTTCTATGATCATACCCCAAACATACCATCCATGAACAGGCTCCGTAAGATCCCATAGAGTATAAATGGAATAAGTCGTGTGATATGATCCAATTCTATATTTATTACACTGACTTTTTATTATAGTATGGAAATGCATTCATTTTCTTTGCATCGATTTCGATCCGCAATACTATCGGAGTAAAAGAAGAAATCTAAGGAAGAACGTAGGCTAAACTTTTCGATTTTTTATTAGTAACAAGTAAATACTTTGTTTGGACGTAAGAAACTTGAGATATTGAGGGGATAAACGCCAACTAATCAAGAGACAATCCACAAAGCATTTGATCATGATCATTTGTAAGCCCACTTGGATATTGAGCATTTACGCATAAGAATAGGATTCTTTTCTATGAGTAGTTAGAGTCGCTACTTCTGAAAAGATAATCTGATAAAGCTGTTCTTACTTTGAGTCATTGAGTCATTATATACCCTATTCTATTGTGGATCCTCTACGGTCTTATTTCTTTCACTCTTGCTCGAGCCGGATGATGAAAAATTCTCATGTCCGGTTCCTTCGGGGGATGGATCCTAAAGAATTCACCTATCCCAATAACAAAGAAACCTGACTTAAATGATCCTGTATTAAGAGCAAAATTAGCTAAAGGGATGGGGCATAATTATTACGGGGAACCCGCGTGGCCTAACGATCTTTTATACATTTTTCCAGTAGTAATTCTAGGTACTATTGCATGTAATGTAGGTTTAGCGATTCTCGAGCCGTCAATGATTGGTGAACCGGCGGATCCTTTTGCAACTCCTTTGGAAATATTACCCGAGTGGTACTTTTTTCCCGTATTTCAAATACTCCGTACAGTACCCAATAAGTTATTGGGCGTTCTCTTAATGGTTTCTGTGCCAACGGGCTTATTGACAGTACCTTTTCTAGAGAATGTCAATAAATTCCAAAATCCTTTTCGTCGACCAGTAGCTACGACCGTTTTTTTAATCGGTACTGCAGTAGCTCTTTGGTTAGGTATTGGAGCAACATTACCCATTGATAAATCCTTAACTTTAGGTCTTTTTTAGGGATTTTTGGGGTGGATTCATTCAACCGCGAAGTCCCCTGCATGGGTATCTAGGAAATAGTTACTTCCAAGTGAATCTTCCCTAGATACCTTAAATCTATTTTATTATGATCCATTTCGCTAAAATATAGATTGTCCCAAAGATGCAAAATTGTTTTCTTTTTATTCTAACTCGAAAAAGAAGAAGAGGAAAAAATTGCAATGGATTTAAAGCAAGAACTTGTTCTTAGGTAAATCCATTGGGAGATGCTTCTCTAGAGTGTCCCATATTTGTTTTCCATCTTCCATACGAAAACTGTCAATTCTCATAAGATCTTCTTCAGTCTTACTCAAAAGGTCCAATAGTGTATGTATATTGGCCCTTTTGAGACAATTATACGTTCTAGAAGGCAATTCTAATTGATCAATAAAAATACAATTCAATGAAATTCCTTTTTTGTTTTTCTTTAAATTTAGATTTGTTAATCTTTTTTGAAAGGTTAAAAGGGGTGGAGTAAACCTTTTTTGATTTTCTTGGAAACTAGTATCCTCTTCCTCCGCGTGTAGAAAAGGAAGAAAAAAATCAATCAAATTACGAGAAGCTTCATAAAGCGCTTCTTTAGGAGTTAAACTTCCATTCGTCCATATTTCTAGAAAAAGTATCTCATGTTTTTCATTTCCATTCCCACAAGAAAAAATACTATAATTCACATTTCGAACAGGCATGGATACAGCATCTATAGGATAACTTCCATCTTTAGAGTTCTTTCGGAGTTCCGTATTATATCCGCGATCTCTCTTGATCTGTAACTCAATACAGAAATCAATGGGCGTTCTCAAGTTAGCTATAGGTTGTGTCGTATCAACGATTTCTACAGAAGGTGGTAAGATGATATCTTGAGCGGTTATGTATCTAGGACCTTTAACGCAAATTGATGCGTCTCTAACTCCATAGAGATTACTTCTCAATACAATTTCTTTCAAATTTAGTATAATTTCTTGTATGGATTCTTCAATACCGACTATTGTAGAATATTCGTGTGGCACGTTTTCAAATTTTGCGCGTGTGATACATGTTCCTTCTATTTCTCCAAGTAAAGCTCTTCGCAAGGCAATACCAACAGTATCTGCTTGACCTTTTCTAAGCGGTGACAGAATGAAACGACCATAATAAAGACGCTTACTATCTACTCTTGATTCAACACACTTCCACTGTAGTGTTTGAGTGGATCCTGTTACCTCCTCTCGAACCATAATAGACTAGTATTATTATTTAATCATTGAATCGTTTATTTCTCTTGAAAGCGATTTAATTATTTTACAGACGTCTTTTTTTAGGGGGTCGACATCCATTATGCGGCATAGGTGTTACATCGCGTATACAACTTAACCGTACACCACTTTTAGCAATGGCTCGTAATGCGGCATCTCTTCCGCTACCAGCCCCTTTTACCATCACTTCTGCTCGTTGCAAACCCACTGTACGAATAGCATCTACTGCTGTTCTTTGACCCGCATAGGGTGATGCTTTTCTTGAGCTTTTGAATCCACAAGTACCGGCGGAGGACCAGAAAACCACCCGACCTTGCGGGTCTGTAACAGTTATAATGGTATTGTTGAAACTGGCTTGAACATGAATAACCCCTTTTGTTATTCTACGTGCACTCTTCCGTAAACTAAAGCGGGCATTCTTACGCAAACCAATACGCACTTTCTTACGTGAACCTATTTTTGGTATAGCTTTTGTCATATTTTATTATCTCATAAATATGAGTTGGGAATAACAAAAAGAAAAAAAGATACAAAGATATCCGTTTCAGGGTAAAATATATCCTTTACTTACATTTTTTAATTTGAAATTTGGACATTTCCCTGGGTACTTTTTTGAATTTTTAGAGAGGAAAGCTCCTTTTTTCGAAAGATCACCCCTGTCTTTGTTTATGCTTCGGATTGGAACAAATAACTCTAATTCGTCCACGCCTACGAATCAGTCGACATTTTGTACAAATTTTGCGAACGGAAGCTCTTATTTTCATATTTAGGTATTTTTTTCTTAAACTATGAATCTACTCTTTTGGAAAAAATAAGTCTCTTCACTTAAATTTTGAAACTTGGAATTTCTTACTTTATAAAAACCTAATCCTTTGAATCTTTGGTATCCTTCAAATCTTCAGTATCCTTCGAGTCTTCGGTACGCTTCGAATCCTTATGAGGAAGTCTATAAATTATACGTCCCTTGCTTGAATCATAACGACTTACTTCAATTTTGACCCTATCCCCCATTAGTATTCGTATAGAACTAGACCGGATCTTTCCTGAAATATAGCCCAGGATGATGGTGTCATTCTCTAGGCGAACGCGGAACATTCCATTGGGTAGGGCTTCCGTAACTAAACCCTCGAAAATGACTTTTGCTTCTCTCGAGTTTTTTTTTTCTCTCCTATTTTTTTTTTCTGTCATATTTTTTTTCTCCTATTTTTCTATTTTGATTTTCAAAATAGGACGTTTGAGATAGAATTTGGGTACTATAGGCGGGGCCATTACCATATATAACATAAAACTTCTCCCCCAATTCTGTTTAGTCGAGCCTCTCGATCTGTCATTATACCTCGAGAGGTAGAAAGAATTGCAATTCCCATTCCGCCCAAAACCTTAGGAATTCCTTGATAGTTGGCATAAATTCGTAAGCTGGGGCGGCTGATACGCTTTAAAAAGGTTCTAGTTCTATATATTCCCTTTCTAGTCTTTCTCTTTTGATGTTGCAAAGTTGAAACCAAGAAATATCTGTTACTTTCCTGATGTTTCCGAACACTTTCAATAAAACCCTCTCGTAGAAGTATTTTAACAATGTTTTCGGTAATATTTGTAGATACTACTCGAACAGTTCCCTTTTTATTCATGTCTGCGTTTCTTATAGAGGTTAGTAAATCAGCAATAGTGTCCTTGCCCATAAAACTCTAATTCTAGGTTCCTCCTAATTTTTCTATAATCAACATGTTTTTCTTTTTTTTTGAATTTTAAAGCGTATACGTGAGACACAATCTACTAATTTTTTAAATTTTTCTTTCATCTATATTTTGTCTACTAGTATTTATAATACTTCAGGAGCTAATGAAACTATTTTAGTAAAATTCAATTCTCTCAATTCCTCAGCAATTGCGCCAAAAACTCGAGTTCCTTTTGGATTTCCTTTTTGATCAATGATAACTGCTGCATTGTCATCATAGCGTATTATTATACCGTCTTCGCATTTGAATTCTTTACATGTACGTACAATTACAGCTCTAATTACTTCGGATCTTTCTAGAGGCATTTGGGGTAATGCGTCTTTGATTACAGCAACAATAACATCACCAATACGAGCATATTGCTGATTACCAGCAGTTCCTATGACTCGAATACACATCAATTTTCGAGCTCCACTGTTATCCGCTACATTTAAAAGGGTCTGAGGTTGAATCATATTATTTGGATTTCTATTTGTTATTTCAATGTAAAAAAAAAAAAAGGATGACATAAATATTGTCATCCGAGAAAAACCCGGGGTTTTTTATCCTCAATACTCTTTTTTGAGTTCTATATCTCTAATCGGAGAAATTGACTTCGTATGGGCATTTTACTGGCAGCTATGGAGATAGCTGCTCTAGCTATAGTTTCGGATACTCCGCTCATTTCATAAAGTATTCGACCTGGTTTAACAACAGCTACCCAATATTCGGGGGATCCCTTTCCCGAGCCCATACGTGTTTCTGTGGGTCTCATTGTGACCGGTTTGTCGGGAAAAATACGGACCCATATTTTTCCCCCACGACGTGCATATCGTGTCATTGCTCTTCGTCCTGCTTCTATCTGTCTCGCTGTGATCCAAGCGGGTTCAAGTACTTGAAGAGCATATCTACCAAAACAAATAGAATTGCCTCGGACGGATTTTCCCTTCATTCTTCCTCTATGTTGTTTACGAAATCTAGTTCTTTTGGGGTTATAGTCGATGGTTTTTTCTTAGTTCCATCTCTACTGCAAAACTGGACATGAGAGTTTCTTCTCATCCAGCTCCTCGCGAATGAAATAAGAAAGCGTGCAAATTTCTCTAATTCCATTATTTTTAATAATATTATGGATAAATACACATCAATATATAATAGAAAAAGTTAGGTTTTTTTTGAATTTTTAATTTCTTAATTCTGTATTTCTAATTTGTAGATAATGTAATCTTTTTTAATTAAGGAATCCCCCCTTTTTTACCCTTATTAAATCAAAGTATTCAAATCCAATAAAGATTTCGCGGGCGAATATTTACTCTTTACTGTCTTATTTGCTTATTTGTTAATTTAGAACCTTATCAAATAAAGCAATTTTTTTGGTTTGTTCCGCCATCCCACCCAATGAAGTATTAGGATTCTTTTCAAAAAAATCCTATGGAGTCATAGGTTTTGTCGTTCCCACAGCTTCTCTTTTAATGCTTAGGTTTGAATCCTGCAATGGAGCTTCCAAAAAATTTCTTTCCGAGTCAATTTTCTCAGTTTTATTAACCCGAGCTGCTCCTTAATTATTGTTTTCAATTTTTATTTTTTGTTTCAAGTTACGATTTTGAATTCTTTCTTTTTTTTTTTATTGATGCTTTATCACATTGCCTTTTATGATGTCATGCATAGACCATACACATTGGAATCCTATATCCTTCTTATTATTCTTCCTTCTATCTATCATCCCTCCTTTTATCCACATCCCTTTAGTTTTGCTTCACAACCTAGAATCCTCTTTCTTTTTTAGAGAAAAAATGCAGTTGCTACAACTATATGATGGATCTATTCGATAGATGTATTTATTCACATAGTGACTGTTTTTTAATTAGGATCTCGACAATACGAAGCAATAGGTTGGTTATTAGTTAATTTTCTATAATTACTAAGTTTTTTCTATTTTTAGTAGGGTTCAGTCAATTTTTTTTGAATCTTCATTTTTCCGCCTAAAGAAAAAACTAACGAGTCACACACTAAGCATAGCAATTATATTAAAAGATTTTTTAATTTTCATTAAATCTTGTAGAAAGAGGTATAATTTCTTTTTTTCAGGGATTTCGGGAAAAATAAGGCTCTTGCTTTTTTTTTTATTCTATCACTGGCCAGAATGGGAAGACAAGCTTAGTTATTCTTCTTCTACGAATATCCAAATTTTTACACCTAATACTCCATAGATGGTTCGAATTGGATAGCAGCAATAATCAATTTTAGCGCGAATTGTTTGGAGGGGAAGTCTACCTTTTTTGATGCATTCGGCACGTGCAATTTCTTTTCCTCCTAAACGCCCTGCAATTTTTATTTTTACTCCTTTTATATCCGCTTTTTTAGTTAATTCAATGGCTTTTTTCATTGCCTTTCGGAATGAAACTCTATTTTTTAATTGGAAAGCTATATATTCGGCAAGAATCTTAGGTTGTCTATAAGGTTCTTTCACTTTTTCGATAGCAATATTAAGTCTCTGGTTTACAGAATTCACCTCCTTTTGGAGATTTTTTTCTAATTCTTCGATTGCTCCTTTTTTCTTGAATAAATTGGGGAATCCTATATGGATTATGACGTGGATTGTATCAATTTCTTTTTGAATTTCAATATCTGTAATTACTTCGGAACTTGAGTCTGCTTCTATTTTTCTATTCGAGCCTTTTTTCCTATTCTTTTGTATATAGTTCTTGATACAATTCCGTATTTTGTTGTCTTCCTGTAGACCTTCAGAATAATTTTTTGGTTGTGCGAACCAAAAGGAATGGTGATTTTGGGTTGTACCAAGTCTGAAACCGAGTGGATTTATTTTTTGTCCCATATTTTTCTATTCTATTTTTTTTTTTACTGAGAATGGAAATCTTAGATTTATTTAAACATTATTTAGATTTCTTTACTATATTTAGTACAATTGTTATATGACACATGGTTTTTTTTATAGGAGAACTACGTCCTCGAGCCCGGGGTCTTAATTTTTTCATAATAGTACTCCTACTGACTTCGGCTTTAGTGATGAATAAACTCGCTTTGTCGAAATCTCTATAATGAGTAGCATTTGCTGCTGCCGAATAAACCAACTTTAAGATGGGATAAGATGCTCGATAAGGCATGAGGTTCAGTATCATAACAGTTTCCTCGTAGTAACGCCAGCGAATCTCATCAAGAACTCTTTGTGCTTTGAAAACAGACATTTGTATGCGTTTTTGTGCTTTGAAAACCCGTTCGAACTTAAGTAGACGATCGGTTGGAACTTTTCTTGCAAGTTTCCTTAGACCGTTCTTCTTTTTCTTTATCCTAGGGGTATACTTTACCAATTTGAAACTTGTCATAAATAAGGTTATTACCCGCTTACCTTTACTTTATTTGAATCCTAAAAATTTTGTTTATTCTTAATCTTTCTATTCTGAATTCAGTTAACGACGAGATTTAGTATCCTTTCTTGCACTTTCATAACTCGTGAAATGGCGAGTAGGCACGAATTCTCCCAATTTGCGACCTACCATAGGATTTGTTATGTAAATAGGTATATGTTCCTTTCCATTATGAATCGCGATTGTATGGCCAACCATTGCGGGTAGAATGCTAGATGCCCGGGACCACGTTACTATTGTTTCTTTCTCCTCCTTCATATTGACCTTTTCGATTTTTGCCAATAAATGGCGAGCTACAAAAGGATTCGTTTTTTTTCGTGTCACAGCTGATTACTCCTTTTTTCATTTTAAAGAGTGGCATCCTATGTCCACTATCTCGATCGAGGTATGGAGGTCAGAATAAATAGAATAATGATGAATGGAAAAAGGAGAAAATCCTTTAGCTGGATAAGGGGCGGATGTAGCCAAGTGGATCAAGGCAGTGGATTGTGAATCCACCATGCGCGGGTTCAATTCCCGTCGTTCGCCCATCGCATTATTGCAAATTCCAAAAATGCAATTTTCCGTATTCCTAGTTACGTATTTACTTACGGCGACGAAGAATAAAACTATCACTATATTTTTTCCTTTTCCTAGTTCTTCTTCCAAGCGCAGGATAACCCCAAGGGGTTGTGGGTTTTTTTCTACCAATGGGGGCTTTCCCTTCACCGCCCCCATGGGGGTGGTCCACAGGGTTCATAACTACCCCTCTTACTACGGGGCGTTTACCTAGCCAACACTTAGATCCGGCTCTACCCAAACTTTTTTGGTTCACCCCAACATTACCGACTTGTCCGACTGTTGCTAAGCAGTTTTGGGATACCAAACGGACCTCCCCAGATGGTAATCTTAAAGTGGCCGATTTACCCTCTTTTGCAATCAGTTTCGCTACAGCACCTGCTGCTCTAGCTAATTGCCCACCCCTTCCACGTGTGATTTCTATGTTATGTATGGCCGTGCCTAAGGGCATATCGGTTGAAGTAGATTCTTCTTTTTTCTCAAAAAACCCCTTCCCAAACTGTACAAGCTTCTTCCAAAGCATACGGCTTTCTAGATGTATATGACGATCTCTAGACAGATGGATCTTATATGAATCGTATGATGAAGTACCACATGAGTGGATATATAGAAAAGGAATCCAAATCTGCCGAATCGCTCATGTTATGATCTTCTACATCCTAGGTCTCTGCGTTCCGTCATCTGGCTTATGTTCTTCATGTAGCATTCAGATCGAATGACTCTATGAAATTACGTCGATACTTCCACATATTATGGGTAACGTAGGAGACATCCCTATTTTCACCCGGGGGTCTTAATTACCACTGCTTAGCTTTCAATTCGCCTCTGACCATCAAATTAAATGTGAATAATCCGTCCTCCTCTCTTTGAAACAAGGGGCGCTTCCGGTTCTGTGCGTGCTTCAAACAATTTTGTCTTCTCCATATTACCATATCTCTAGAGTCAATAATTTTCTATGAGGAACTACTGAACTCAATCACTTGCTGCCGTTACTCAACAGTTTTCTGTTGAGGTCTATCCCGTAGAGGTAGTCAAATTGGATCAGTGATCGATTTCTAGGTTTCGTCGTAAACCTAATTGGTTACTTCCAATTACGTAAATCAATAGTTCAAACCGCACTCAAAGGTAGGGCATTTCCCATTGATATAGGAACTTTTGTACCAGAAACAATAGTATCTCCAATTAAAGCCCCTCTGGGATGTAAAATATATCTCTTCTCACCATCCCCATAGTGTATGAGACAAATGTATGCATTTCGATTAGGGTCGTATTCTATGGTTACGATTCTACCAGATATGTCTTTTTGATTCCGTCGAAAATCGATTTTACGGTATAGGCGCTTATGACCTCCCCCTCTATGCCTTGCGGTAATGATTCCTCTGGCATTACGACCTTTACCACAACGGTGCCGTCCATGGATCAATTTATTTCGTGGATTGGATTTCACTTGCCTGTCTACGGTTCCCTTGCGTGTGCTCGGGATAGGTGTTTTGTATAAATGTTTCGCCGTATTATTAAGTATTCTCCTTTAGTTCTTTTCTCTATCTAGAAGTGGAATAGAATAACCCGGTTGAAGGGTAATGATCATACGTCTGTAATGCCTTGTATGTCCCAGAATAGGTCCCATTCTTCTACCCTTTCCGGGTAGTCGATGGCTATTCACAGCTACTACCTTAACACCAAAGAAGAGTTCGACCCAATGCTTTATTTCTGTCTTAGTGAATCCCGATTCGACATTAAAAGTATATTGATTCTTTCCCAATAAACGAAGACTCTTTTCTGTAAATACTGCGTATTTGATTCCATCCATAAATCGACTTTCCCTCCTATGCTCTGAGTTCCAGTATCGATAAGAATTCGAGTTCTTATTGTTCTTATGTTATGGTATGAATATACCATACCAATTCGTTATGTATGGATGATGGATGAGATTCCGTGGATAGAGAGCCAGTTCCAATAGACTTATGGAACGTTCCCGTTCGCGTGCATCCAGCAGGAATTGAACCCGCAAATTTACCAATTATGAGTTGGGCGCTTTAACCATTCAGCCATGGATGCTTAACAGGGATCATCGTACATCGTAAATAACCAATTTTCATATAGAAAGACATACCATAGAAAAATGAAATCGAAAATATTCGGAGATGGCAAATATTCGGAGATGACTATGAAAACACCTCTCTGGATCCTCGAATTGAAAGAGAGATTGAGAGGGATCAAGAATCCTAATTCTCGCTATTTGGAATGGATCCAATTCTATTCAGTCTGACTCATAGTGATCATTTCTCTTTAGCAAAGAATGACCTTGGTTATCAAAGGATTGAACAACCGGGATCCATTTACTTATGATACTTAGTTGACATTGCTAACAAGGATCTAATGAATTATGAGTTTAATAGATCCTCTTTAGCAGAAAGACGTATATTCCTTGCTCATTATCAGACAATCACTTATTCCCAAACCTCGTGTGGGGCTAATCGTTTTCATTTACCATCTCATGGAAAACCCTTTTCGTTCCGCTTAGCCCTATCGGGTATTTTAGTGATAGGTTCTATAGGAACTGGACGATCCTATTTGGTCAAATACCTAACGAAAAATTCCTATTTTCCTTTCATTAAGGTACGAGGGCTTCTTATTCCACAAGAACGAAAGCACCTTCTCATTCTTTCATATACTAGGGGTTTTTACTTGGAAAAGACAATGTTCCATACTAAAGGATTCGGGTCCATAACCACGAGTTCCAGTGCACTAGATCTTGTAGCACTTAGCAACGAGGCCCTATCCATTAGTATTCCACATAAGAAATCCATTATAGAAACTAATACAATTAGATTAGCTCTTCATAGACAAACTTGGGGTTTGCGAGCTAAGATAAGACCGGCTCGGGATGATGGGACCCTTTTCTATCAGATAGGAGGGGCTCTTGTACAAAATAGACTTCTAAGTAATAACCCCATAGATCCTATATCTATCTATATAAAGAGGCAATCGTGTCAGGAAGCGGGTTTTTCTTTGGCCAAACGGTACTTCGAACTTGGAACGAGCATGAAGAGATTAACGAGACTTCTTTCTCTTTTGAGTTTTTCTGGCGGACCGGTCGCGCAAGATCTTTGGTCTTCCCCCGGAACCGATGAAAAAGTGGGTCGCTTCTTATGGACTCGCTCAGAATGATTCTTCTCTATCTATAGTTCATGGCCTATTAGAAGTAGAAGGTGCTCTGGTGCAATCCTTACCGACAGAAAAAGGTTGCAGTCGGGTTGATAATAATCGAGTGCCATTACTTCGTCGGTCCGAACCAAGGAATCCATTAGAAATGTTTTGAAATGGATATTGTTCTCTCTTTGATCAGGGATTGCTATATGAAAAGAAGTGGAGTTTGAAAAAGGGAACGGAATGGTCAAACCGGAACTGCTAGAGGAACGAATTTTCAATAGAATAACTTGGGCTCCTAGAATATGGGGCCCTTGGGACAATCTATTTGATTGCAGGGACAGGTACGCTGAATATGACTGGGGATTTTCCTATGGGTATTGGAGCGGGTCCAAGCAGATTAAAGAGGATGAGTTGTCAGAGATTGCTATTTATTCGAATTATTTCTGGTATATTTATCATAAAAAGGAGGAGGTGCAAGAGACTGATTCGACCTTCTTGCAGAGTGGAACAATGCAGTACCAGACACGAGATAGATCTTTAAAAGAAGAAGGCTTTTTTCGAATAAGCCAATTGATTTGGGACCCTTCGGATCCATTCTTTTTCCTATTCAAAGATCGGGCCTTTGTCTCTGTGTTTTCACGTCGAGCATTCTTTGCAGATGAAGATGAAGAGATGGCAAAGCGGCTTAGTACCTGGAGAAAAAAGCCTCCTAAACATATGGCTAGCAACTGGTTCACCAGGAGTACGCAAGAAAGGCAAAAGCACTACGAATTATTGATTTAGGAATGGGAATGGGCTAGAACCCTGGGTTCTTCCTTATATAATTAAGGGTCTTTTCATTCTAATACTCTATCCGAGAGTTCTCAGTATTTAGCAAAGCTGTTCCTATCTAACGGAAGGCTCCTGGATCAAATGACAAAGACATTGTTTGTGGAGAAAGAGGTGGCTTTTCCCGGATGAAATGAAACATTTGTGTAACAGGAGAAAGATTTCCCACTCCTTAGCCGTAAAGATATGTGGCCATGAAAAAGGGAGGGGATTCAGTGGAACAGGATTGGCCGGGCGGTAGAGTCGTGGAAACACTTGTTGATTCCTATTTTGGACCCTAGCTCCATGGAACAATATGCTACTGCGGAAACATGGAAGAATTGCAATCTTAGATCAAAACACTATGTATGGATAATATGAACTGCCTAAATAAGAATTCTTGA